TCAAGGCTAGAATTGGAATTTTTGTCTCCAGCTTCTTCATAACATTATCTACTATAAATGAGTTTTCTAGCATTTGACTCCGTACCACTAAAGAATCTAATCGCATACTTGAACGATAACCCAGAAAATCGAGAGAATTTTTTGATAATTGGTTTATCCGGATCCGTATCCTTCCTGATTGAGACCACATGTAAAAATAATATTGCCATAAATCGACAAAGTAAAATTTCCACTTATTCATCAGAAGAGGCGTATCCTTGGAAGAAAGAATTGATTTTCTTTGATATCTAACAAAATGTATGAAAGGATCCTTGAACAAACATAGGTTAGCCTGAAAATCATTAGCAAAAACTTCTATGAGATGCTCTATTTTTCGATAGAAATGGATTCGTTCAAGAAAGACTCCAGAAGCAGTTGATCGTAAATGAGAGGATTGGTTACGGAGAAAAAGGAAAATGGATTCGTATTCACATACATAAGAATTATATAGGAACAAGAACAATCTTGGATTCAAAAAAAAAGGGGATTTCTTTGGAGTAATAAGACTCTTAAAATTACAATACTTGTAGAGAAGGAACCGTAATAAATGCAAAGAGGAGGACTCCTTTACCCAGTAGCGAAGGACTTGAATCAGGATTTCCAGATGGATGGGATGAGGTATTAGTACATCTAACACATAATTTAAATGTGAGAATTTGTCCTCTAAAAAAGGAAATATTGAATGAATTGATTGGAAATTATGAGATTTTACTCCTTCTTTCCCTTGTAAATAAGATACTAATTGTAGGGAAAATGGAATTTCCACAATGATTGCAAACCCAGCCGATATCATTTGAGAATACAAATTCTTATTGTGCCCAAAAAAGGGATTTTGATTAGAATCATTAGAAAAACTAATCAAAAGATTTTGTTGATACATTCGAGTAATCAAACGTTTTACAATCAGTAAACTGAATTTATTGTCAGAACCCGCATTTTCCAAAAAAAGTGATCTAGTACTATTAAAACCATGATCATGAGAAAGTGCATAAATATACTCCCGAAAAAGAAGTGGGTATAGGAAGTTATGTTGTCTAGATCTATTGAGTTCTAAATAGACTTTAAGTTCCTCCATTTCAAATTTGATTTGAACCAAAGATAGGGGATCCTTTCGATTATAAAATGATACATAGTGCGATACAGTCAAAACAGGGTATTCTAGTAAGAAAAGAATAGATACCTCAGGACAGATAAATTCATCAACGGATTCTCTATCCTCTCTTTTGCCACCTAATTGAGTTCGGTATAGGCGAACAAAAAGGTTAGAAATCCTTTATTTTTTCAACCCAATCGCTCTTTTGATTTTGGAAAAAAACTCTCTTTTCCGTATCAATATACTGCTTCTTCTACACATTCACGTCTAACCCATACAGAATAGGTAATCACTAATAGTTAGGACTCATAAAAAATCAATAATCCATTCAGGAGAAAAACTTTTACCGTACCAGGAGCTAATTTTTTTTTAACATTAAATTAGATCGGGTAATCATTCAAATTAAGAACAGAAGCTCGTTGCTTTTTGTTTCCCTATAACTATAATTTGGCGTCATAGAGCTCTATCCATTTATTCACTGGACCCAACTTTGAATTCAATTCATTTTTTTGTTCCGCACAAAAAACGATTTTGTACCGATCCATAATATATATATATATATATTCTTCAAATATATTCTTAGAATTCTCCGTTGATACGACATGCTGTTTTTTCCATCCAGTCCTTTCAGGATCAGTCGTGGCCTTACAAACTCTACCGATGGTATGGACGAATCCCTTTCTTCGTACAAATGTGTAAAAGAGGCTAGTCGCACTTAAAAGCCGAGTACTCTACCATTGAGTTAGCAACCCCAAAAAAATTCGAATGTATAGATACAATCGGAATAAAAAATTTAAATTTCATGACGCAATAAAATCAAAACATTCAATTAGCAAGAATTTCTTTTTATAAAAATGTCTAGTCGATTCTGAATATTAAATGGTAAGATCAGATCAAAAAAAATTCAGATTTTTTTATTTAATAAGAAAAAGGTTTTTGTATCACACAAAAAACAATTTCTTGTGATACTTGTGATACAAGAAATTCAAAATTCAAAGAAAGAACCCCTCATTTGAATGAAGTTACGTAAAAAGCCAAACCTATGGAACAGGGATAAATTATCTACGATCGAATTATATTTGTTCAATACACTGTTGTCAATATAATTGTGAATATTGAAGCTAAACGTTGATAAAAGATCGAAAAAGAGTCTTTTTTCTATTTTTTATTTCTTTACTTTAATATTATGAGAACACAGTATTCTATATTAACTTCTATATTTCTATTAACATTAAATATTTAATATTTATAACATTAAATAAATACTTAAAAGAAAAAAAAAAAAAGAATACAAAAAGGAAAGAAGGGGGAGAAATAGTATATAGTAAAGAAAAATTTGTATAAAGCTATACACAAGTCATCCACACCCTCTTTCTTTTTTGTATTTCATTAATTGAATTCTTAATTAAGACTAAGTTACGTAAAAACCCCTGCCTTCTTTGAAATATCATGAACAGTTCCTGTAGGTTGAGCACCTTTTTCAAGGAAATCAAGAATCGCGGGAATATTTAAATAGGTTTGGTTATTTATCGGATCATAAAAACCTACTTTTCGAAAATCTCTTCCTTCTCTTCGGGATCGAACATCAATTGCAACGATTCGATAAACGGCTCATTGGGATAGGTGTAATTTACTAATACCCCCCCCTAGAAACGTATATGAGGTTTTCTCCTCATACGGCTCGAGAAAACAAAATGATTAGAAGTTCTGTCTATGTATGGACTCAGAATGTTAAATAAATCCATAAACCCAACAAATCACTTAGACATTAAACCCTTCTGTTTTTGTTCTTTTTTTTTTTCAAAAAAAAAAGAACAAAAAAGCATTTCGACTCTCATAACTCAAGTTGGATAACTCTCAAATAGCTCAAAAAAAAGCTTAGGCTTTTCTTTTCTTGAGTGGTCTTTAACCCCTTTTCTTGTTTGTCTCGTTTAAAATCCATTTTGATTCTTCATTCGGATCCAGTTGTTGAGACAATTAAAAACGGTATTTCCTTGTTCCAGGATCCTTTCTCTTTGCCTTGAATCCTTGGGTTTAGACATTACTTCGTCAATCTTTTATTTCAAAAAAATGGCAGCAACACGCCCCTTTTTCTTTTTATTTAGATTGATAGTTTATTTACATTAATAGATTATAGTGATAGAAAGAAATCAATCAATCAAAAAAAAAAAAAAAAAAAGAATCATACGAACGATCGATTTCCGCATAATAAACTTTTGATCGAAAAGAGTTTTACAAATTTAAAAAAACTTTCTTTTTTTTTTTCATTTAAAATCGGATCCTTTCGATTTCGATATCAAAAAAACACTTACGAAGCTGTTCCAACTTATTGATTTGTATTAACTAACCCTAGATCCTTTCCCCTGAAAAATAAATCAATATTTCCTCCTCGAGCTCCATCCTGTACTATTTCCCATTCCAACCCCCAAAAAACACGGAAACAAAATAAAGGATGTCGAGCCAAGAGCACTTTCATTTCCATATAAAAAAGTGGTGGGTTTTTACATCCACAGTCGATCATGTCCTTCAAGTCGCACGTTGCTTTCTACCACATCGTTTCAAACGAAGTTTTACCATACCATGCCTCTAGTTTTGAACCGGTCTGTAATTGATTCAATTATGGAATCATGAATAGTCATTAGTTCGTCCGGTACTCGTTCAGTACATAGTAATCTACACTTTTGACTTACATATGTAAGTATCTGAAGAAAAATTTGAGTATCAGTAAAAAGAACTATTTTAGTTAGTGTATGAATGCAAATAAAAGAATATCAATATATAAGCAATATATATATATATTATCTACTTGTTTTATATTGTGTTATATTTCTTTTTGTTTTTTTATAATATTTATATTTTTATATTTTATTTTTACTTAAATTTTTATTATATTTACTTATATTATTAAATACAATATCTAATTGCCTCTATTTTATTTTTAGACTTTTATACTTATTTTTTTTTTAATTTATTCTTTATATTTTATTATTTTATTATTCTATTATTATATATATTGATAATATTCTATTATTATATATATTGATTTTTTGATTTTAGCATTAATATTAATTTGTAGTATTATTATTAATTTCTTTTTTTTTTTTTTCAAATAAAAACTGGAATATATAATTAGAAAACACAGCCAATACACTAAGAAATAACAGATAGCTTTAATATAAATCATATCACATAAACCCTATTGTTTTTATTATGAACAAGATTTAATATAAACCGTATATAAGATAGAGAAATAAGATATAGAAGATTAATATAAAATAAAAATTTTATAAGACTTATAATTATTATTATATATAATTATTTATTATAAGATATTATTTATTATTATATATAATTATTTATTTTATTTATTATAAGATATTATTTATTATTATATATAATTATTTATTTTATTTATTATAAGATATTATTTATTATTATATTATTTATTATTATATATAATTATAAGATATAAAATTATAAGATATAAAATTTATAAAAAAAAAATTAAAAATTTTATAAAATATATATAAGATATCGAATTCTAATTATATATATATATAGAAATCAAAATCGAAATAAAAAGAAATAGATATAGATAGAAAAAATACTGATAATAAGTCATTAAATCAGTCATTTAATCATTAAAAAAAAATATATTGAATTGAAAAATTTCCTATTTTCTATTCTATTTAGAAGATTGAATTGAATAGAATTCCAATTCCTTATTAGATTTTAGATTAGAGACAAAGTCCAAAACCCTAAAATTCAAATCTTTACATATGTAATTTTGTTTTGTTAATTAGATTTGGAATGGACAGATACAAATATTAAAATGAAAATATTCCATTAGAAATTAATAAAAATTAACTTCTATCTAGTTGCATTGCACCCTCACTTTATATGAATTCTGTAATGATAAAAAAAGAATCTTTTTTTTTTAATCTAAACCCGTCTTTCCCTTGATTGAATTCAACTAGTACCAGGGTCACCTTTTGGTCAGAGAATTCATAAATAAAAAAAGAATAATTGGAATTGGGCTATCTTATTTAAGAGATAAGAGCAGATAGAAGCTACTTTCCCATTTCGATTTAGAATGTATGATTGCAAATTCAAACTTACCTGAATCATAACAGAGATGGATTCCGTTCCATTTTCGTATTACATGTTATTTGAACTCGAGTCAATTTGTGAAAAAAAAAGTGATTCTTATCGAAATCATTAAAAAAAAAAAAAAAAAGAATTCAAAGTCTCGCCCATATTTGACTCTTATAAAATAAGATTTAGCAGGTTAAAGGGCAATTTGGATTATGACATCCTTATTCAGATATAAAAAAATATCTTCTGCTGGGACGAAAGGATTCGAACCTTTGATCACCGGGACCAAAACCCGTTGCCTTACCGCTCGGCCACGCCCCATTCTGTCTATTTGACACTACTAAAAAAAAGAATAATATGGGTATTCCTTGTTTGTCAAGTCCAGTTTGTTCCAACCAAAGATATAAAGAATCCATTTGATTATTGCCGGGATTTTCACACATGTGGAGATAGAATGAAACCGAATTTATTGATCATTACATATAATTCAATTAAGATATTGTATGAAATTATGATTTCTTCTATTCTCTTGTAAGAATTGAAGGTGTAAGAATTGAAGATTTTTTGATTGGGTGCGTTCAAAGAGGTTGGTCTTAATCTGCCTTATTTTCCTTTCTTCATTTTTTCCTTACATCAAAAACATCTTAATAATTCAATCAAAATTATCTCCAAGACCAAAATTTTGTTATGATTAATATCTTTAATTTAATCTGTATCTGTTTTAATTCTGCCCTTTTTTCTAATAGTTTTTTATTCGCGAAATTACCCGAGGCTTATGCTTTTTTAAATCCAATCGTGGACGTTATGCCAGTAATACCTGTTCTCTTTTTGCTCTTAGCCTTTGTTTGGCAAGCTGCTGTAAGTTTTCGATAAGATCCTTAATACTTGCCTAGAAAAAGTCTAACAATGGAAAAGATCAAATAAGTCTTACAATATAAACGAACCCTCAATTCAAACATTGAAATTCTTGGATAGCCGTAATAAATTTGGATCGCCCCTTTTCTTTATTCTCGGCCTTTTTTCACCGAAAGCCCCCACTTAGAGTTCATCACAATATCGAACTGTTGGTATGAAAAAATTTTTTGTAATGGTAATGAAAGACTCAACTCTTATTACAAATCCATTTTTGAAAACGCTTTTCTATTTCTAAAGATTCTAGTCCATTTCTATAAATACTAGAAATCGCTTCATTTTAATTTTTTCATTTTCATTTCTTGGTGTCAAAGTGTCAAAATCAAACTATGTCGTATAAAAACAGAAAATCTATTCTCTTTTTTTTTTAAGATCTTGGAGATTGTGTAATGCTTACTCTTAAACTCTTTGTTTACACCGTAGTTATATTCTTTGTTTCTCTCTTCATCTTCGGATTCCTATCTAATGATCCAGGACGTAATCCTGGACGCGAAGAATAAAAAAGGCTTCCTTGCTTTATTTTTCTATTTTTATAAATAGTATTAGGATTTGACGTATTTTACTGTCAAAAAGGAAAACGGAAAGAGAGGGATTCGAACCCTCGGTACGAATAACTCGTACAACGGATTAGCAATCCGACGCTTTCGTCCACTCAGCCATCTCTCCTAATGGAAAAAAAGATAATTAATATGTTACAGCACAGAAAAACTAATACTTGAGCAAACCCCTATTTTTTTTATGGATTATATAGGTTATATATAGATATTATCTAATTAATAATAGAATTATATATATATAGTAATATATGAATATATAAATATATATTATAGAGAATCTAGATATATTCTAGAGAATATGGATAGATAAAACTTTTATCAGTTAATTTTATTTAATTTCTTTTTTTTTTCTATTTTTATTTATATATTTCTATTTACTTTTTTTTTTATTTCTATTTACTTTTATTTTTACTTTTATTTATTTAATTTATGTAAATTGTATAATATACATTATTCAATTCTAAAAATGAAATATAAAGAATTATAAAAAGAATTCTAATATAAATTAGAATATAATAAGTATAAAATATAATAAGTATAAAGAAAAAAAAAGATAAAGAAGGAAGAGTCTAGAAAGAGATATCTCAAATAAAAAAGAAAGAACTTGGTATTGAGTTAGTATCTTTTTCCTAATTTTAAGTTTATCAAGTCCTCTGACAAAATGCTCTACTTTTCAGGATTTGATCCTATTTTGATTCTGCCCAATTCCCTTGTTCGATAAAGGTCTGATTATATACAATAATCACATTGTAGCGGGTATAGTTTAGTGGTAAAAGTGTGATTCGTTCTATTACTCCCCTTGAT